ATTTAAGTAATAATAGTTTCGGCAGGACTAATTTATACAATTTTTGCAACCTAGTATAATTTATTACGATATAAATATTAATTAATAATATAATAATTATATATTAATTTACAAATATATATATAATTATAATAATATAATAATAATTATTTAAAGTATAATATTAAATCTATCCTTATACTATAAAGGATAGATTTATATATTAATAAGATATTTAATATACTATAATATAGTATTAATTAATATTTTAATTATAATTAAATAAATTAAATTCATAATTAACCTTAATAATTATTAATTGCTTTCTTTTTTCTGTATAGAAAAAAAAAAAAGAAAGCAATTATTTAGTATTTAGGTAATTTATAGTTTATTATGGTTAGATGGTTATTAATTATTTTCCTGGTTTAATTGGATTTATTTATTTAATCTACTAATTACTTTTAAATTCTAATATAATTATCATTATTTATTCCATAATATTGGTTATTTAAAGTAATCCCCTAATTACTTTTAAATTCTAATATAATTATCATTATTTATTCCATAATATTGGTTATTTAAAGTAATCCCCTAATTACTTTTAAATTCTAATATAATTATCATTATTTATTCCATAATATTGGTTATTTAAAGTAATCCCCTAATTACTTTTAAATTCTAATATAATTATCATTATTCATCTGCTTTGATATAAAATATTATTATTATTATTAAAAAGTAGCACAAATAGCTTCTCGCTTACCCCCCCAATATTTTAAATTCCTGTATCGATACAAATAATTTATTTAAGTTTAATTCTAGCTTAATAATTTAGCTTTATAAATGAGTTATATATTAATTTATTAAATTTTTTTTGATAGTAATTAGAATTGGTAAATTTATTGATTTAATTTTAGTGATTTATATTATGGTTGATTAATTTTGTGCCAGCATTCGCGGTTAAACAATTATACCTAAGTTAAGTTTTTTAGTTTATTATTAATTATTAATAATGAATTAAATTAAGATTTATTAAGGTGGAATTTATATATTTGTTTGTATTCTGTTATTAAATTTATTATAACCTTAGATATTTAAAATAGGATTAGATACCCTAGTATTCTTTTGATTTAATAATAAACTTGAATAAAAGTAGTATTTGGTCTTCATAACTCAAAGAATTTGGCGGTTAGTTATTTATCAGAGGATCCTGTATATTGATTGATAAACCACGATAGTTTATACTTTTTGTTTACTTATATATCTCTATATTTATGAATGTTTTATTAGAAATATTTTCTTTTAGATCAATCTTTAATTTTAGGTCAAGGTGTAGTTTTTATTATAGTTTATATGGGTTATTTTAGTTTTAATTATAATTTTATTTAATCTGGTTTAGCTTATATTTTTAGATTTGATAGTAAATTTAATTAATTAATTATTTTGAATTTAGCTAGGATTAATGTACATATTGCCCGTCACTCCTTCAGGGATAAGTCGTAACAAAGTAACCCTTCCGGAAGGAAGGGTTAGATGATGAACAAAATATAGCTTATATTTAAAGTGAGTTAGTTACATTAATTTGAAGACTTGTAATTAAGTTTATTTTGAGTAGTACAATAAAGTTTTTTTTTTTTTTTTTTTTTATATATTTATATTTATCTTAGTATTATTAAGAATTGATTTTTTGTTTTAACTGTTAAGGTTTTTATTTTTTATTATTGAATAAATTTTTGTACCTTTTGTATCAGGGTTATTTTAATTTTTTTATTTATTATTTTTTTCCCGAATTTAAAGAGATTTGGGTTATTTATTATTTTTATGTGTTATAATGATTTGTAATTTTAATTCAGTAGTTAAAAGTTATTCGTTCTTTTTTATATCTGGTTAACTAAAATTAAATTAAATTTTAATTATTTTTTATAATTTATTTGATAGGGGATAATCTTTATTTTTTATTAAAATTTTTTTATTTAAGTTTTTATTAATGATTGTATTTTTTTTTAGTTTTTAATAAATTGGAATTTGTATTTTTAGATTATTATTTTATTTAATATTTAATTGGTTTGATTTAGATAATTATTATTTATTTTTAATTTTGATTAAATTAGTATAATTTTAATTTAATTTAAAATGAACTCGACAAATATTAATTTTCAAATGTTTATCAAAAACATTTCTTTTAGTATTTAAATTTTAAAAGTAATATCTGCTCAATGATTAATTTTAAATAGCTGCGGTATATTGACTGTACAAAGGTAGCATAATAATTAGTTTTTTAATTGGATTCTGGTATGAATGATTAAATGAGGAATTATTTTTATTTGTTTTATAATTAAAATTTTATTTGTGTGTGAAAAAGCATACTTGGATTTTTGGGACGAGAAGACCCTATAGAACTTTAATTATTATTTAAATTATTTTTTATTTAGGTTAATAAATTTGTTTTTAATTGATTATTTTAGTTGGGGTGATTATTAAATTTAACTTTAATTTTTTTTTTTATTTATTTATAATTTTTTGATCCTTATTATATGATTATAAGACAAAGTTACCTTAGGGATAACAGCGTAATTTTGATGGTAAGTTCATATTTATATTAAAGTTTGCGACCTCGATGTTGAATTAAGATTATTCTGGGGGGTAGGTTTTTCAGTTTTAAGTCTGTTCGACTTTTATTTCTTACATGATTTGAGTTCAAACCGGTGTGAGCCAGGTTGGTTTCTATCTAAAAGTTATTTATTTAATCTAGTACGAGAGGACCGTTTAATTTAATTTTTTATTATTTTTAATTAATAATATTAGTTTGGCAGAAATATTGTGTTAAATTTAGACTTTAATTATATGTATTAATACATATCTAATAATTTATATTTTAAGTTTTTTTTTTTTGATTATTATGGTTCTTTTTTCTGTAGGGTTTTTTACTTTATTAGAGCGTAAGGTTTTAAGTTATATTCAGTATCGAAAAGGTCCTAATAAGGTTGGATTTGTAGGTTTATTACAACCATTTAGAGATGGATTCAAGTTATTTTTAAGGGAGTTTTGTTTTCCTATTAATTCTAATTTTTTTATTTATTTTTCATGCCCTATTTATAGTCTGGTTCAGTCTCTTTTTATTTGGTTGTTATATCCTTTTTTATTTAATTGTGTAAATTTTAATTATGGTTTATTATTTTTTCTTGTATGTTCTTCATTGAGAGTTTATGGGGTTATGGTTTGTGGTTGATCTTCTAATAGCGTTTATTCTATATTAGGTTGCATTCGAAGTATTTCACAAGCTGTTTCTTATGAAGTTTCATTATCATTATTTTTGTTATGTTATTTTTTGTTATTAGGTACTTATAATTTTGTTGATTTAAAATTATTACAGACTGTTATTTGATTTATTTATATTTCTCTACCTATTTTTTTTTGTTGAGTTTCTTGTTGTATGGCTGAAACCAATCGTAGTCCATTTGATTTTGCTGAAGGTGAGAGAGAGTTGGTTTCTGGGTTTAATGTTGAATATAGATCTGGTGGTTTTGCTTTTCTTTTTATTTCAGAGTATTCTAGAATTATTTTTATGAGATTAATTACTTGTATAGTTTTTTTGGGGGCTGATTTTATGTCATTTTTTTTTTATTTAAAGATTAATTTTGTTTGTTTTGTTTATGTTTGAATTCGTTCATGTTTGCCTCGATATCGATATGACAAGCTTATGTATTTGGCTTGGAGGGTTTATTTACCATTATCTTTAAATTATTTATTTTTTTTTAGCCTTTTAAGGCTTTTCCTTTATTATCATTTTTTTTTGTAAAGTTAATAAATTAGGGTCTATTATATATTTTCAAAATATAGGTTTTAATTTTAAACTAATTAACTAGTTGATTATTTTGTCTCATATCTTAATTATAATTGGGTCGATTATAAAGTATAAGAAATATATAATTGTTAGTGTGATTCCTGTATTAATGTATGGGGGTTCAACTGGTTGTGATCCAATTCATGTTAATAAGGTGAAAATTGATAAAAATGATCAAAATAGGATTTGTCTTATTGGGTAAAATCTAAGTCTTTTAAATTTTATATTTATTGATTTGGGTATGATTGATAGGATCATAATTGATATTAATAGTGCTATTACTCCTCCTAGTTTATTAGGGATAGATCGTAGAATAGCATAAGCAAATAAGAAATATCATTCAGGTTGAATATGAATGGGTGTGATTATAGGATCTGCTGGAGTAAAATTATCAGGGTCAGATAAAATGTATGGTTCTATTATATTTAGAGTAAGAATTAATATTAAAGTGAATGTTACTCCTATTAAATCTTTAATTGTATAATAGGGATGAAATGGTATTTTGTCAATATTTGATTTAATCCCGATAGGATTTCTTGATCCAGTTTGGTGTAATATGAATAAGTGGATAATAATAATTATGGTTGAAATGAATGGTAAAATAAAGTGTATTGAAAAAAAGCGAGATAAAGTAGGGTTTCCTACTGCGAACCCCCCTCAAATTCAGTTTACTAGTATTTCCCCTATGTAGGGGATAGCTGAGAGTAAGTTTGTGATTACTGTTGCTCCTCAGAATGATATTTGTCCTCATGGTAATACGTAACCTAAGAATGCTGTTGCTATAGTTATTATTATAATTATTATCCCTGAGTATCAGGTTTGTGAATATTTATACGAAGAGTAGTAAATTCCTCGTCCAATGTGTATAAATATACATATAAAGAAGAGGGAAGCTCCATTGGAGTGTATTGTTCGTGTTATTCACCCGTAGTTGATATCTCGTATAATATGTCTGATTCTTCTAAATGCTATTTCGATGTTAGCTGTATAGTGTATAGATAGAAATAGTCCGGTAATAATTTGTATTATTATACATATTCCTAATAGTGATCCAAAGTTTCATCATATTCTTAGGTTGGAAGGGGTGGGTAGATAGATTAATGAATTTCTTATAATTATTAGTAATTTATTTGATTTTAATATTGATTTATTCATATGTATTTGATCGTAATGGTCCTTCAAATATTTTAATGATTTTATTTACTGTAATTATTGTTAATATTAGATATAAAATTATTAGTATTGTTATTATTATTGATTTATTATATATTTTTGTTAATGATATTATTGTGTTTAATTTTGTTTCTAAATTTTGTTCCTCTTGGTTTTGATAATTTACTACTAATTCTTCTATTGGTATTGTTATTAAAATTGATAGTATTATAAGTTTTGTATTTAATTTAAATTTTTCGTTTGAAGTGATTCTTCTTATGTATATAAAGATAATTAGTAATCCTCCAATTATTGTTAGGAATGTAATTATTGGAATTCAAGAATAATTATTAATTGTATTTATTAATATAATGGATAATAGTGTTTGAATTAATAAGGTTGAACTTATGGATATAGGTCTTTTTATTATTAATGACATAATTGATATAATTGTTATTAATTTTATTATAATAGTTTTTATTTCAGTTAATAGTTTAAATAAAATTTAAGTTTTGGAGACTAAAGATATGTATAATAATCATTTTACTGATGTTTTAAGAACTTATTCGTTTTTAATTTACAAGATTAATATTTTATATTAAATTATTAAAACTAATGTTTAATTGAGTTTCTTTGTTTGTATTTTTTGGAGTAGTGTCTTTATCTTTTGTTCGTAAGCATATATTTATTTGTCTAATTAGTTTGGAATTTATTATTATTTATTTATTATTAATTATTTATTTATATTGTTTGTTTTTTTTTAGATCATTATATATTTATGTTGTTTTATTGTGTTTTTACGTTTGTGAGGGGGTTTTAGGTCTTAGTCTTATTGTTTTAATAATTCGTTGTCATTCTAATGATTTTTTAAGTTCTATATTTATATGATAAGTTATTTATTTTATTTATTTTTTATGATCCCAATGTTTTATTTTAATTTTTGATATATGTATCAATTTATTTATTTGGTTTTTATTTTGTTATTTATTTTAGTTAATGTTAATTTTGGATTTTGTTGTGTAGGTTATTTATTTGGAGTTGATTGTATTTCTTATGTTTTAATTATTTTGAGATTTTATATTATTAGATTAATGAATTTAGCTAGATGTTATTTATTAAAATATAATTATTTATTTTTTACTTTTATTAATTATTTAATTTGTTTATTTCTTTTTTTTATTTTTTCATCAATAAACATGTTTATTATATATATTTCTTTTGAATTTATTCTTATTCCCTTAATGATTTTAATTTTAGGTTGGGGTTATCAACCGGAACGTTTAATTTCAGGATTGTATTTATTTTTTTATACTTTATTTGGTTCATTACCTCTTTTTTTGTTTATTATTTTTATTTATTTAGATTTTTATAGTATTAGTTTTGTATTTAATTTGTGTTTTGAATTTAATTTTATATTTCATTTAATGATGGTGATTCCTTTTATAATTAGGTTACCTATATTTATATTGCATTTTTGATTACCAAAGGCTCATGTGCAAGCTCCTATTTCAGGTTCTATGATTTTGGCTGGTTTAATATTGAAAATTGGAGGTTATGGTTTAATTCGATTTATTTATTTAAATGAGTATTTCTGTTATTATTTTAATTATATTTGATTTTCTTTTTCTATATTAGGTTTAATTATAGTAGGTTTTGTTTGTATTGTACAGGTTGATTTAAAATGTTTAATTGCTTATTCTTCTATTTCTCATATGATATTATGTTTAATAGGTATTTTATCTATAAGAAAGTTAGGTTTATTAGGTTCTCTAATTTTACTTGTTTCACATGGTTTATGTTCTTCAGGGTTATTCTGTTTGGCTAATATTTGTTATTTACGTTTATTTTCTCGTAGTTTATATTTGGTTAAAGGAATAATTTTTTTTATACCTACATTAAGTTTATTTTGATTCTTATTTAGAGTATTTAATATAGGTTGTCCACCTAGAATTAATTTTGTTAGAGAATTTATAATTATTATTAGATCTTTGTATTATTTTGAATTTTCTTATTTTTATTTACTAGTTGGTTCATTTTTATGTGCATGTTTTAGTTTTTATTTATATAGATTTTCACAGCATGGTAATTTTAATTATATGTATTCACATTCTAATGTTTTTGTTTCTGAGATTTTATTGTTGATTTGTCATTTGTTACCTTTAATTATTTTGTTGTTTTTGTTTATGATTTTTTAATTACCTAGGTAGTTTAATATAAAATTAAAATTTGTGGTATTTTAGATACATTATTGTCTTGGGTCTTGATTAATAGGTATATATATTGATTTACTTTTTTATTGTTAATTTCTATTTTTTCTTTTTATTTAGGGTTAATTTTAATTTTAACTAAGTTTAGTATTTTTTTTGAGTATAAGTTTTTATATGTTAATTCTTTAGTTTTTTATTATGTAGTAATCTTAGATTGGAGGTCTGTATTATTTATTTCAGTTGTTTTATTTATTTCATCTATAGTAATTATGTATAGATCTTTTTATATAGGTTATGGAAGTATATCTTCTAATCGTTTTATATATCTTGTTTTACTTTTTATTTTAAGTATGATTTTAATAATTATTAGACCTAATATAATTAGTATTTTATTAGGTTGAGATGGCCTGGGACTTGTATCTTATTGTTTAGTAGTTTTTTATAGATCAGTAAATAGTAATTTATCTGGTATGATTACTTGTTTAACTAATCGTCTTGGTGATATCGGTATTTTAATTGGGGTTGGTTGAATAATATCATTTGGTAGTTGAAATTTTATTTTTTATAATTGTTATTTGGATAATAATATTATATTTTTATTAATTTTTTCATCTTTTACTAAAAGAGCTCAGGTTCCCTTTTCGTGTTGGTTGCCAGCAGCTATAGCTGCTCCTACTCCAGTTTCTGCTTTAGTTCATTCATCTACGTTAGTAACTGCTGGTTTATATTTAATTATGCGTTTTTTTAGAAATTTATATGTTTTTAATTATTTTTGTATTTTGGTTGGTTTATTTACTATAGTTTTTTCTTCATTTTGTGCTAATTTTGAATTTGATTTAAAGAAGATTATTGCTTTTTCTACTTTAAGACAATTAGGATTAATAATGTCTTCAATTTTTATAGGGTTAATAGATTATTCTTTTTATCATTTACTTACTCATGCTATATTTAAATCTTTATTGTTTTTATGTTCGGGGATTTATATTTATTATTATTTAGATAATCAGGATATTCGTTTTATAGGAGGGTGTGGTAGGTTTTTACCATTATCAACTTGTTGTTTTAATATTTCTAATATGGCTTTATGTGGTATTCCTTTTATATCTGGGTTTTATTCTAAGGATATAATTATTGAAAATTATGTTTTTATGGGATTTAATTACTTGGTTTGTCTTAGTTTTTATTTAAGTTTAGGAATAACTTGTTGTTATTCTATTCGTCTTATATATTATTCTCTTTTTGGATCTTTAAATTTTGTTCCTATTAATTGTGAAAAAGATGAGTTTAATTATATGGGATTAAGAGTTATGGTTATAACTATTATATCTATTGTTTGTGGGTGTGTACTTAATTGGTTGATTAATTTAGATGTAGTTTGATTGTTTTTACCTATAGATTTAAAGTTAATGTCATTGGTTTTTATTGTCTGTGGGTTTTGATTAGGTATGGAATTTAATAATTTTTCTTATTCTTTTTTTTCTGATTATTATTTTTTTAATAATAATATGTGATTTATGTTTGGTTATTCAAGATTTTTAATTAACAATTTTTTTAATTATTGTTTTAGTTATTATAAGGTGTTATTTTGAGGTGAGTTTTATTTGACTTCAGGTTTGTATTATTATTTAAAAAGTATATCATTATTATTTCAATTTTATTTAAATAATAGTATTAAAGTTTTTATAATTTCTTATTTGTTAATATTTTTATTATTATTATGTATTTATAGCTTATTAGAGTTTAATATTGAAGATATTAAGGAGGAAGAATAATATTCCTGATTACAATTCATTGATTTTTTATTCTTCTTTTTAATGAAAATAAAATATTTTTTATAAAACTAAATGAATAAGGATATAACGGAATTTAACCGCTTTATAGTTAGTTAGCGGCTACTATTATTACATTTATCCTATTAATTGGATATTAATCAATTTTTCTATTAACAATAGATTGCCTCTAAGTTTTTGGCTTCAATTAAACATAGGGATTCTATTAAATCCGTAAGGTTAGGTCGAAACTAAATGTAATTTTTACTTCAATGTAAGTTTAAAGAAACCTGTTTAGGACTTTTTAATTGCAAATTAACTGTTATTATTAACTATAACTTTAATTGGTTCAGTTTAGTAATCCGTTGTATCATTCATAATATAATCCTAGTAGTAGAATTGCAATAAATCTGGTACATGTAAGTCTTCAAAATTTAATTATTGAAAATTTAATTGAGTAGATTATGGGTATAATAATTACAATTTCTACATCAAAAATTAAAAAAATAATTGCAATTATAAAGAAGTGGATAGAGAATGGTAAACGTTTATTTGATATAGGGTTAAAACCACATTCAAATGGTGATATTTTTTGTATATCAGTTATTGATTTTTTTCTAATTAATGTGATTATAATAATCAAAGTTAATATTAATATTATGATTAATAGTATGGATTTTAATAATATTATGATTATTCATTTTTTTATTAATCCTTTTAATTGGAAGTTAAATATACTTATATACTAAATGAATTATCTACCTCATCAGTAGATTGAAATATATAGTAAAAGTCAAACTACATCTACAAAATGTCAATATCAAGCTGAACATTCAAATCCTACATGATGATCTCTTGAGATGTGAAGTTTTTTAATTCGTATTTTAGAAATATAAATAAAAGTTGTACCAATTATAACGTGAATTCCGTGGAATCCTGTTCTTATAAAAAATGAAGATCCATATACTGAGTCTGAGATTCTAAATGATGATTCATAGTATTCATATAGTTGAAGTAATGAGAAATAGATTCCTAATGTAATCGTAATTATTATTCTTTTTATTGATTGTGTAAAATTTTTTGTTAATACAGATCTGTGAGCTCATGTTAAGGATACTCCTGATGATAGTAGGATTATTGTGTTTAATAAAGGAATTCTTAGAGGATTAAAAGATTTAATGTTTAATGGAGGTCAATTTATACCAATTTCAATTGATGGAGATAGTCTTCTATGGAAAAATGCTCAAAAAAATGCAGTGAAAAATATAATTTCTGATAAAATGAATATAATTATTCCTATTTTTATGTTTTTTATAACTGTTTTTGTGTGTAATCCTTGAAATGTTGATTCTCGAATTATGTCTCGTCACCATTGTGTTATGCATAATAATGTAATGGTTAAACCAATTAATATTAAGTTTATATTTTTATTAAAAAATATATTTACTATTCCTGACGTAAGTGTTAATAATGCTATCGATCTAATTAATGGTCATGGTCTTTTTTCAACTAAATGAAATGGGTGATTTTTCATTTAAATTTCTCTAGAATATAATGTGGTTAAGGTTATAAATACATATGATTGAATTATGGATACTGCAGTTTCAAAAATTATTAGTATAATAAATGTAATTATAAATAATAATGTCATTAAAATTCTGCATCTATTTCCTAGTAATGATATTAGAAGATGACCTGCAATTATATTGGCTGTTAATCGGACTGCTAATGAGCCAGGTCGAATCAAGTTTCTAATTGTTTCAATAAGAACTATAAATGGTATTAGTAATGATGGAGTACCTATAGGTACTAAATGAGTAAATATTGAGTTTGTTTTATTAATTCATCCAAAAAAAAAAAAAGATAACCATATAGGTAGAGCTATTGAAATAGAAAATACCAGGTGTGAAGATGATGTAAAAATGTATGGTAAAAGTCCTATTATATTATTAATTAGGATAAAGGTTCCTAATCTTATAAATAATAGTGTGGATTTTTTATGTTCTGTAATACTATTTAATTCTATTTTTATGTAGTTAATGATTGTTAAAATTAAGTTAGAATAATTATTAAGGTTAATTCAGTAGTTATAATTTAATAAAATTATAATAATTGAAGATGTTAGTCAGTTTAAAGATAGAATCCCAGTGCATGGATCAAAGGTCGAGAATAAATTTATTATCATTTTCAGTTGAGTTTGTTTTTCTTTATTATTTTATTTATATTTAATTTAATTTTTATATTAAAATATATTGTAGATATCGTTATTATAGTTAGTAAGTTAAATATTCTTGCTAAAGTTAATCATCATAATGGTGATATTTGAGGAATAAAAAGATGAATAATAACATCTTTAATTTGACAAATTAATATTTTTTTTAAAACTAATCTTTTCATTAAGGGTATTTGCTATTATTACCATAATTTGATTTAAGAGATCAACACTTGCATTTTAAGTATCTTAATGATAAAAGGGTTCATTGTATAAATGATTTTAAGTTAATTCTTTCTATTACAATGGGTATAAATCTGTGATTATATCCACAAATTTCGGAACATTGACCAAAATATAATCCGGGTCGGATTATCAGTAAATTTCCTTGGTTAATTCGTCCAGGAGTTGCATCAATTTTAGTACCTGTAGATGGTACTGTTCAAGAATGGATAACATCTGATGATGTAACTAAAATTCGGATTATAATATTATACGGGATAATTATTCGATTATCAACGTCTAATAGTCGGAATTCATCTAAGTTTAAATGATTTGTAGGTTTTATATAGGAATCAAATTCGAGTTTATTAAAATCTGAGTATTCATATGATCAATATCATTGATGCCCAATGATTTTAATAGTCATTAATGGTTTTATTGACTCTTCAATAATATATAAAATTCGTAATGATGGAAGGGCAATAAAAATTAATGTGACTGCTGGTATTAATGTTCAAATTAATTCAATTGTTTGGTTTTCAATTAAAGAACGTCTAACAAGTTTTCTTGTCATTAGTGAAATAATTATATAGGTAACTATAATAGTAATCATTATAATAATTATTATTCCATGATCGTGGAACAAAATTAATTGTTCTATGATTGGTGATGATGCATCTTGAATAAATTTTGATATTCATGAATTTATTTCTAAGGAAATAATTATATTTATTGATGAATCTTAAATTCATTACATTAAGTCTGTCACAATAGAATTGTGAGATCAAAGGTAATTCATTATATGAATGTTCTTGAGGAGGTATTATTTGTAATCATTCTATCGATGATTGATTGTTTATATTAAATAAAATAAATCGTTTTGATATTAATCTTTCTCAAATAATGATTATTAAAATTATAATTCTTATTGTTGAAATTAATCTTCCATAAGAGGAAATTAGGTTTCAAGAAGTGTAAAGGTCTGGATAATCAGAGTAACGTCGAGGTATTCCTCTTAATCCTAAATAATGTTGAGGGAAAAAGGTTAAATTAACTCCAATGAACATAATAGTAAATTGGATTTTTAATCATTTTATATTTAAGGTTAGTCCTACAATTAAAGGATATCAGTTAATAAATCCTGCTATAATTGCAAATACTGCTCCTATTGATAGTACATAATGGAAGTGAGCCACTACATAATAAGTGTCATGTAAAATAATATCAATTGAGGAATTAGATAAAATGATTCCTGTTAACCCACCAATTGTAAATAGAAAAATAAATCCTAGTGATCATAATATTGAGATATTTATATTTTTATATACTCCATGTATAGTAGCTAGTCAACTGAATACTTTAATTCCAGTTGGAACAGCAATAATTATGGTTGCTGATGTAAAGTAGGCTCGTGTGTCTACATCTATTCCTACTGTAAATATATGATGAGCCCAGACTACGAATCCTAAAATACCAATGGATATTATTGCATAAATTATACCAATAAATCCGAAGGATTCATTTTTACCTCTTTCTTGAATAATAATATGTGAAATTAATCCAAACCCTGGTAAAATAAGAATATAAACTTCAGGGTGTCCAAAGAATCAGAATAAATGTTGAAATAAAATAGGGTCTCCCCCACCTGATGGGTCAAAGAATGAGGTATTGATATTACGATCTGTTAATAATATAGTAATAGCTCCTGCTAATACTGGAAGTGATAATAATAATAGTAATGCTGTGATTAATACTGACCATACAAATAAAGGAGTTTGATCTATTTTCATTCCTACTGGCCGTATATTGATTACAGTAGTAATGAAGTTAATGGCTCCTAAAATTGATGAAATACCAGCTAAATGTAATGAGAAGATTGCTATATCTACACATGGTGACGAATGAGCTAAATGGGATGATAGAGGTGGGTATAATGTTCATCCAGTACCAACTCCTAATTCCACAGTAGATCTAATTAATAATAATGTTAATGAAGGTGGTAGAAGCCAGAAACTTATATTATTTAATCGTGGGAATGCTATGTCAGGAGATCCAATTATTAATGGTAAAAGTCAATTTCCAAACCCTCCGATTATAATTGGTATAACTATGAAGAAAATTATAATTAAAGCATGAGCAGTAACTAAGGTATTATATACTTGATCATTATTTATTATTGGACCAGGTTGTCTTAATTCAAGTCGAATTACTAGTCTTATTATTATACCTACAATTCCTGATCAAATCCCAAAAATAAAATATAAGGTTCCAATATCTTTGTGATTAGTAGAAAATAATCATTTATTCATCATTTATTAGGATGGCTGAGTTATAGGTAGTAAATTGTAAATTTATGCATGAATTAAATTTCTCCTAATAAGTTCTAATAGTTTAATAAAAATATTAAATTGCAAATTTGATGATACCCATGGTTTAGAATTAGAATTTACGTGTTTAGGTAATTTTAACTTTGAAGGTTAATAGTTTATTTAACTTAAAATCCTATTAGGATTTTAAGTTAAATAAGATGATGGGAGTTATTAATATTGAAATTAGAATAAATGAATTAAATTTAATTTTAAAGGAAATATTTCATTTGATTAAGTCTCTAAAAAACATAATGGATAAGAAGATTATTCGTATATAAAAGAATATTACAATTAATGATCCTAGAATTATTAGTATTAGTATTAGTCTATTTTTTGTGTTAAAGATATATATTAACACTATTAGTTTTCCAAAAAATCCTAATAAGGGTGGGAATCCACCTATAGACAGTAGAATTATTCATAATGTTAATTTAACTGATTTATTAAAGTTATTTAATATTAGTTGGTTTACGTATAGGAAATTGGTTTTTATGATAATGATAGTTAATAATAATAGTGAAATAGAATAAATAATGAAGTATAAAATTCAAATATAAAAATTATTGATGCATGAAATAATAAAAGACAAGTTAAAAATTGATGAATAAGAGATTATTTTCTTAATTGAATTTTGATTTAATCCAGAAATTGAACCTATAATTAATCTTATAATGATTAATAATCTTAAGTTTATATTTATGTATGATAGCATATTAATTGGTGCTAACTTCATAATGGTTAATATAATAAAAATAGAATTATAGTTGATACCTTCAACAATGGAAATTACTCAAGTATGAAATGGTCTTATACCTAATTTTAACATGATAGATAAGGCTAATATTAATTTGTAGTTTGTTCCTATTGATATTATAATAACCCCTATTATTATAATTGAAGAACTTAGTCTTTGAATGATAAAGTATTTAATACAAGATTCTGAATTTAGTTTTGTTTTATTAGATATGATTGGGATAAAAGATATTAATGATAATTCTAACCCAATCCATATTGTAAATCAATTATTTGATCCAGTTGCAATAATAACCCCTATTATTATACAAAAGTGAAATATGATTTCTAGATTTAATAGCACTAAAAAGAAGAAAATTAATTCTATATTTAGGTTATGGGCCTACTAGCTTATATTAGCTTATCTTTTTGTGAAAAGGTGAAGTATGCACGTAAGTTTTTGATACTTAAGGTTAAAGTTTAATTCTTTAATTCACAATAAGAGTAATTTGTACTTTATTTATTCTATCAAAATAATCCTTTAATCAGGCATCTTATT